GCCTATCTTCTGTATGGGGCTTACGCGGTGGTTGGAACAAAGACACATTTTTTTGTTGTGAATTCAAATGTGGCAGATAGATAAGGACATATATCTGCAAGGCCCGATCAATAGTTCAAGTCACACACTCCCATAATCCATTTTATCTTCGGAAAATTCACTTCAACTATGAGTGTCAAAAAAATAAGACATTTTTGTAGAGTTGAAGAGAAATATCCCAATACATGTCTTATTTTTTTTTTTCAATAATCCATATTTGTAGCAATGAAATACTAGTGTTCCTACCCCAAGTGATAGATGATTGATTACACGATGGTATATATTCTTTATAAAGGACCAGAAATACCTTGCTTACGTATCATTGGGAAGTGCATTAACATAAATACGGCGGTAAGAAGAGGTAATACAAAAGTGTGTAAACTATAAAAACGAGTCAAAGTGGATTGTCCTACACTAGCACTTCCGCGTAATAACTCTACCAGAGGCGAGCCTATTACAGGAATAGCGTCTGGTACGCCTGTTACAATTTTTACTGCCCAATAACCAATTTGGTCCCGAGGTAAGGAATAACCAGTTACACCAAAAGATGCGGTCAATACACCCAAAACCACACCTGTAACCCAAGTCAATTCACGAGGTTTTTTAAAGCCGCCGGTGAGATACACGCGAAATACGTGCAGGATCATCATTAGGACCATCATACTTGCCGACCATCGATGAACTGATCGGATTAACCAACCAAAATTAGCTTCAGTCATTATATATTGAACAGAAGCAAAGGCCTCCGTAACGGTCGGACGATAATAAAAAGTCATAGCAAACCCGGTAGCTACTTGTACCAAAAAACAAGTAAGCGTAATTCCCCCTAGACAATAAAATATGTTGACGTGAGGAGGAACATATTTACTAGTTATATCATCGGCAATTGCCTGAATCTCAAGACGTTCTTCGAACCAATCATAGATTTTATTGAGATAGGTAAATCAAGGGGACCCCCCCGGAGAACCGTATATGAAAATTTCATCTCGTACGGCTCAAACAGAAACACCCAAATACTAGTTCTAACGGATGTGTGTAATATAAAGTTTGAAATTTATTAATTCTATGATTTATGATTCAATTTTTTTTTGAAGATACTAAAGAATAAAAATCCGAAAGCTCTTCTTTGTGGTTATAATGCCAAAAAATCAAGTCGGCTCATTCGTCTATATATTGATCGTTATAGGCCTCTTGAATCTTCTATTTACCTATTTTCTTTGGTGTTATTTATGTGTAATGCGGCTTTACTGCTGTTTTCTTTATTATTGATAGGAATTCTCTTGTTAAGACCCTATGAATTGATTAAAACCTCAGATTCATACTAAAACCACGATGATTCAATAAAACCCTTTCAAACTAAGTCTAAGTCCCAAAATTCCCTGAGTAAGAACCATTGGATCATCACTTATTCAATGAATAGATATAATGACTAAAAATCCAAACCAAAGAAACCTTTGTTTTGTCCTTTGATCAAAATAAGCATAAACGAAAGTTTGAAAGAATCAAAATATTTCTATTTATAACTTCTAACTCTTTGAAAAAATTTTTTGAAGTCCGGACACGAGGTCTGACTATTAAGTATGAATCATAGTTCTAATAGTAATCTATTTCATATATTCCGTGCTCCAGATACTAGAATGAATATCCGACGAAGTAAAACCATCTCTATCAAGATGACAGACCCATTCTCTGTACTATCCATAGGATCATTTATACCAAGTCACACACTCATATTCCGGAAATACAGAAACAAAGAAATTCCACGGTCAAACTACCAAAATAGAATGGGATAAAAATCAGAAACCTAAACGCTTCACTTTGTATTGAAAAAGCCAGTTAATGGTTCTTGTGAATCTAATTCATTGAAATTCCATCCAGTAAAATGGAAGAATTATAAATCTCCAAAATAATAGATAGGAATATCGCGAATAGAGCCATTGCGAGACCCATCAAAGGAGTAGTTCCCCACCCAGGAGCTACTTTACCATATTCTGAATTCAATGGTTTCAATAAACTCCCCGCATTAGTTCGTTTTGGGCGGCCAGATCTAGAACTACCTTCAACGGTTTGTGTAGCCATAATATTTTATATTCAGTAAGATCTGTTGACTTTGTATACCATTCCGTTGTAAATAAATGATCTTATCATAGATCCATTGTGGTCTTAAAACTTTATAATGTCTTAAAACTATATAATCATGGAAACAGCAACCCTAGTTGCCATCTTTTTATCTGGTTTACTTGTAAGTTTTACTGGGTACGCCTTATATACTGCTTTTGGGCAACCCTCTCAACAACTAAGAGATCCATTCGAGGAACACGGGGACTAGTTGAAGTACGGATCCTCCCAATATTGGGAGGATCCGTACTTCAATTGAGATAATGACAAATCATTTCACCTTTTTAGTTGGAACTTTAGGCGGATCTCGAAAAAAGATAGCGAAAAAAATTATTCCTAGAGT